TCCCGCATTTCCGTCACCGAGCATTTTGAATTTCCCATTTATCAAAAAATCCCATTCTTTTCTCATTCTGCATTGAATCATATGAATCGATCTAGCAATGATGGAATTTCGATTCTGTTTACTGAATCACATGAAATTTTACCCAACTCCATATATATGGAATGTATGAAATACGTATGAACGGAGGAAAAAAGATGATTTTAGACTTAATTACTTAATTTTAGACTTAGTTAAATTGGAATTTCTAAGAGACAGATCCAAACGGAAAGGGATTGATAAATTCCACTTAGAATTATGGAGTTTTTTTATTTTGTCTAGAATAGAAAATTCACTTTATACCATTATTATGATATTACATATTCCAATCCGATTGGATATCAGAAAAATAAATGGATTCGGGATTTGATCCATTCACGGAGATAAAGACATAATAATCAGAAACAATATAACAATAGAAAGTTCATTTTTTGAGTACTTAACTCTTTCGTGAATTCCATTGTTCCAAAAATGATTTGCGGAGAACTCCTTTTTCTTTTTTTCGTAGAATTTTTATTTTTAGAATACGATTGAAGTGCATAAGAAGGCTTGTATTTATTAAACTCGCGCTGCTATAGCTATCTATCCATACATCGCTCTCCTTTATTGCATACTTCTACTCGGGACAGCACATGTCGTACTCTATCAAAATTTCTATTTTCTCTTCAATCTAATCAATCAAAATTGCAGTACGACAAGTGTGCGCCAATTCCCTATAAACAGGCATCATACACAAATAATATACCCCATAAGCTAACTGTGGAACACAACTTATGTTTGGGGTTTACATATACTAATAATTGACATTATAATTGAAATTGAGTTGAGAAGGTTTTTTTCAATAAAAAATCAAGACTGATTAGTTATATATCAATTTTGATTTTCTTATATCATTTATCATTACGGAAAGACAATTTGAGATGTAAATCCAAGAGTGGGTCATGAATTTACAGTCATATAGTTAATGGTTCCAATTTGTTCTGAATTTTGGCTTTTGTAACTGAAAAAAATTCCCATTTGGTTTTTTAATAGAAAAGAGAGGTATTTAGATATTGGGTGTTTTGAGATACTATAAAATTAATTGAAGGGAAGGAGCCGGCCCCCCCAAAAAAAACAAATAACAAATAAAGGGGAATATTTTCATCGATTTTGTATCGTTTTGGCGGCATGGCCGAGCGGTAAGGTGGGGGACTGCAAATCCTTTTTCCCCAGTTCAAATCTGGGTGTCGCCTGATTAACAAAAGACAAGACTCGAAATCCCTTATTCTTTATTCTCCTTTGCTGTTATAACTCGCCGAATTTTTCCCAGCAAAACACGCGTAGTCTTGAGACTTTCTTGATTGGAAACAGCTGGGGGTTCCCTTCTTTAAATTAAAGTGCCGTAACTCGTTGTATTTAGGATTCAAGGAAAGATTGTAGTAGTGGAAGGGCTATCATATCAAATAAAGAGTTACCGATTTTTTCCATTACTAATGTCGTGTCTACTGGCCGGGTCTTGAATTAGATTGGATGGATAATTGGCTTTTTTCTTTTACTTAATGATAATGAAGGACAAGAAAAATAAAGAATAGGTATCAGTATTCCTACATATATATATTAGTAGCATTCCCTTTGATACTTCAAAAGAAAAGCGTAACTGCAGTTTAATTTTTCATATTTATTGGACTTTCATCAAGGGTGTTGGGTCAGAATCCCCTTTTGACTCTGCACCAGTGATTCCACTATTATTAATAAACACTAATGGAATAATTCCTTCATATTCAGAGAGATAGGGGACATAATTCACATGGATATAGTAAGTCTCGCTTGGGCTGCGTTAATGGTAGTCTTTACATTTTCCCTTTCACTCGTAATATGGGGAAGGAGTGGACTCTAGAGATACTACGAATTGAGTTGGGGAATCAAATTGTATCACTTTTTTATAGATCGTTTTGCAAAGCATAAATAATCTTTATTAATTATTTAATATATTGAATTCATTAATTTAATTCAATTTCGAATTAAAAAATTGAATTAATAAAAATATCTTCATTCCGAAATTGTATTGGCTTTTATTTCTGCTGTGCTTTATTGACGCGTTTGCTATCATGGCTGAAGGATTCAAAATCGATAGAATAACCCTTTTCGAATTTCGAAATCCGAAGAAGTTACCATAGAACTCCTTGGATTATCTGTAAACCGCGCAATCAATTACTTCTTTGAAATGCTAAAAAAAAGATTACTTTTTAATTTTCTATAAATTAGAAAATAATAAGAGTTGCCTCGCGATTATTTCAGATTGATTGGAATCAACAAAAATAAAATAGATAAAGGAAACAAATAGATGAAGCAAAGAAATAGAATTGAGATACTATGTACATTCCATATATTTAATTGATATTAACATTTATGAAGATCCATATACATATTGTAGATTGATCTCGATTCAGTTTGTATCTTTCTAGATTACAATAATAAAAATGGA